CACCGGATGGCCCATAACTTTACCCAATAAAAAAACGAATTAGGTATTTTAGTTTGTTTATTCAGAATCATTAATTATCATTTCGGAACTGGTTGATTGTCTTCCATTACAATAAATAACATTTAAGAACTGATTACTAGAAAAAAAAAAAGATTAAAGTTTTTTTTAATTAGGTAAGGGTTCTTCAATTTGGTCGATGTATTTTTCATGTATAAATGTAGCATGTCGAAAATAGACAGAGATAGAAACGGAAAGGAAAGGCTTTTGTTTTTTTTTATCAACTTCAAGCAATTCGATTTATTTTATATTAATATTCGATTTATATTATATGGCATACTAGAGCCTATAGATATCGATTTGAATAGGGATATTAAAGGGACCACCAATAACAAGTAACAAGAACTTCAAAATACGAATTACCCTTTCCCAGATATTGTCTGGAATCGAAATTGAAAAAATCCTATATCATATTGTTTTTCTATTGTTTTTCTTTTTTGTTATAATAATATTTTATTCTATTTTCACATATTTATATTTCTTTTTTTGAAAAAAGGTAATATAATTTAGAGAATAAATAGACAAATAATGAAATGAATAGTAAAAATAAAAAACGATTTGTTTTAAACAATAGATGTCTTTGACATCCAATTTTAGCAATGAATAACCTTTTATTTTGTGAATGGCAGTTCCAAAAAAACGTACTTCTATATCCAAGAAGCGTATTCGTAAAAATATTTGGAAAAAGGGGGGGTATTGGGCGGCGTTGAAAGCTTTTTCGTTAGCGAAATCCCTTTCTACCGGTAATTCAAAAAGTTTTTTTGTACGACAAATAAATAATAAAACGTTGGAATAATCTAAATAAGCCTGACTCGAAAAATGAGCTAACTTTTTTTTATTTCTATTTTGATATTCTAATTATAGATTCAATAATCTATTCTAAATTAGAAAAAAAAAAGTAAGTAACGATTTCTATTCGTTAATGTTTTGAACCGATTGATTTGTCTACTGAATTCTAAAAAATTAAAAAAAAGTGGTATTTTTTATTTGAAAAAAGAATAAAAACGAAATAGAACGTTTCACCCTTTTTTATTTGAATATGTTTTTCATTCCCAGGATGGGGATTCCTATTTTCCCCATCACCCCACTCACTTAGAAATAACACAATAAGAAAAAGGTTTTTTTTTTTTTTTATCCTTTTCTTTTTTGTAGTTATGCTATAGAGGAGCAGATATCAAATGTTTAGGCAAAATCGATGGATTGTTGAAAATAATTGATTAAATAGAAGACTCTTCTTTTTTTGTAACTTTATGAATCATTATTTTTCTGAATCGCTATATAGACCCTATACCCCCACTTTCCCTCCAATTGAGAAAAGCACGCTTTCCCATTTAGGTGGATATTCTATATGAATATGAATATGAATGGTGTGAAAATTTTAAGTGATCCAAAAAAAATCCTATGTTTGAAAAGGAAAAGGAGGATCAATCAAGATATATATATATCTAATTTAGAAAGAATTTTTTGAGTCAGGGTACAATTCCTATTTCTATCAAGAATTTTTTCTATCATATGTCCAGCCCAATACCAAATTGTATCCATAAAAAAATCTTAGTTTTTTTTATTACTCATCAAATATTATAAATGAGAAAATAGAATAATTATAAAAAAATGAAAAAGAACATTTTTTTTTTTGTTTTTCTCTAGATTGAAGTAAGACCTTTTTAGTTACAACAGGTCTATTTTATGAAAACATAAACTAGAAAAACCTCCATTGTTATGTTAAGTTAACTAAAACTGAAACCTTAAATAACTAAACAAGATGACAAGGGAATCTTTCAATCTCTATTTAAACAAGTTTTTAGTCATCAATTTAAATGCTTCCTAAAATAGATTTCATTAAAATTGACTGACGCTTTTAATCTCGACGATTGAATAAAAATAGGTTATTATGATTTCGAGCAAGCCGCTATGGTGAAATCGGTAGACACGCTGCTCTTAGGAAGCAGTGCTAAAGCATCTCGGTTCGAGTCCGAGTGGCGGCATAGCATTTTCTAAAAGATATACAAAAAGCCCTATAATGAATTTAATTTTAATGAATTTCATTTCGGATTTCCATTCCGTATACTTGCGGAATCTGGCTTTTAATTTGATTTATGATATTTTCAACTTTAGAGCATATATTAACTCATATATCCTTTTCGGTCGTTTCGATTGGAATTACAATTCAGTTGATAATCTTATTAGTCGATGAAATCATAGGACTATATGATTCATCAGAAAAGGGGATGATAGCTACCCTTTTCTGCCTAACAGGATTATTAGTCACTCGGTGGATTTTTTCGGGGCATTTCCCATTAAGTAATTTATATGAATCATTAATCTTTCTTTCATGGAGTTTCTCCATTATTCATAGGATTTTCTATTTTAAAAAAGATAAAAAGAATTTAAGCGCAATAACCGCGCCAAGCGCTATTTTTACCCAAGGTTTTGCTACTTCGAGTTTTTTAACCAAAATGCATCAATCCGGAATATTAGTACCCGCTCTCCAAGCCCAGTGGTTAATGATGCACGTAAGTATGATAGTAGTAGGCTACGCAGCTCTTTTATGTGGATCATTATTATCCGTAGCTCTTCTAGTCATTACATTTCGAAAATTTATAAGGATTTTTCGTAAAAGCAATAATTTTTTAAATGTAAATGAGTCATTTTCCTTCGGTGAAATCCAATACATGACTGAAAAAAACAATGTGTTACGAAATACTTCTTTTCCTTTTTTTCTTTCTGCTAGAAATTATTACAGGTATCAATTGATTCAACAATTGGATCATTGGAGTTATCGTATTATTAGTCTAGGATTTCTCTTTTTAACCATAGGTATTCTTTCGGGAGCAGTCTGGGCTAATGAGGCATGGGGATCATATTGGAATTGGGATCCAAAGGAAACTTGGGCATTTATTACTTGGACTATATTCGGGATTTATTTACATACTCGAACAAATAAAAATTTGGAAGGTGTAAATTCCGCAATTGTGGCTTCTATGGGCTTTCTTATAATTTGGATATGCTATTTCGGGGTCAATCTATTAGGAATAGGGTTACATAGTTATGGTTCATTTAATTAACATCTAATTGATAATTGAATTGAAGAAAGGGCCTGATGAATACAAACATAGGACAGGGCATATATATATAAAATTAAATATAAATGAAAGACTCGGAGAACCTTTTGAATCACTACACTACTTGATTCAAAAGGTTCTCACAAATGCCAAAGGCGTCTGGTTCCAATTCTTATTTTTTTTTTTTTTCTTTTTTTTTTCACTTAAACTTAAGAGAAGAAAAAAGACTTCTTTTTTCATTGGACAACGAACAATTTTCCAAATCGTAGGATTACTTTTTTATTTTTTTTATTTAAAACATCAAAACTATCTATAAAAAAAAATTAGATACAATAGCTTCGACTTTGTCCACGGATAGTGAGAGAACGAAATCCGGATAAATACCAATACCTATTACGGGTAGAAGAATAGACATCAAAACAAATAACTCCCGTGGGCCAGAATCAAAAAAATAAGAGTTTGGGACATTAAATAGCTTGTACCCATAGAACATTTGCCGTGACATAGATAATGAATAAATAGGAGTTAATATCATTCCAATTCCCATTACAAAAGTAATTAGTATTTTTGGCATTAAAAAATATTTTTGGCTGGTAATTATTCCAAAAAATACTATCAATTCCGCAACAAAACCACTCATGCCCGGTAATGCAAGGGAAGCCATCGATAAGATACTGAATATCGTGAATATCTTTGGAATTGGGATAGCCAGCCCGCCCATTTCGTCGAGATAACCAAGACGTATTCTATCATAACTCGTTCCTGCCAAGAAAAAAAGGGCAGCACTAATAAACCCATGAGAAATTATTTGTAAAATGGCTCCGTTGAGTCCCGTATCGGTTATCGAACCAATTCCTATAATTATGAAACCCATATGAGATACGGAGGAATAGGCTATTCTTTTTTTTAAATTCCGTTGGCCAGGAGATGTTGAAGCTGCATAAATTATTTGCATTGTACCTACTATTATCAACCAGGGAGAAAATATAGAATGGGCGTGTGGCAATAGTTCCATATTGATCCGAACCAAACCATATGCTCCCATTTTTAATAGGATTCCGGCTAGAAGCATACAAGTACTGTAATGCGCCTCTCCGTGGGTGTCTGGTAACCATGTATGTAAGGGTATAATCGGTGATTTGACAGCAAAAGCAATAAAAAATCCAATATAGAATATTATTTCCAGTGCTACAGGATACGATTGATTCGCTAATGTTTCCAAATTTAATGTTGGTTCATTGGAACCATATAAACCGATACCCAAAACTCCTATTAATAGAAAAACGGACCCTGCCGCAGTGTACAAAATAAACTTTGTAGCGGAATAAAGACGCTTCTTTCCGCCCCACATGGATAGAAGTAAATAAACGGGAATTAATTCTAACTCCCACATGATGAAAAAAAGTAAAAGGTCTCTAGAAGAAAATGATCCTATTTGACCGCTGTACATTGCTAACATCAGGAAATGGAATAATCGGGAATTCCGAGTAATTGGCCGAGCCGCTAAAGTAGCTAAAGTGGTGATAAATCCCGTCAGTAAAATGGGTCCTAAGGAAAGTCCATCTAGTCCCAATCTCCAGTAAAAATCAAAAAAATTGATCCAGTTATAACCCTCTGCCAACTGGATTAATGGATCGTCCAATTGGAAATGATAACAGAATGCATAGGTCATTAAAAGGAGTTCTAATACGCATATATATATAGTATATCCCCTAGTCACCTTATTTCCTCTATGCGGGAGAAAGAAAATTAAAGAACCTGCGGCTATCGGAAAAACTACAATTATTGTTAACCAAGGAAAATAATTCGTGGTAAAGACAAGATACACTTAGACCAGAAAAACCCGTGCTCGAAAATCGAATATATTCTTAATTTTTTTCTTTTTCGAGTACGGGTTTTTATCGGTAATCGGTAAAAAAAAAAGAAAATGGATTCAAAACGGATTCAAGTGGGTTTTCTGAAACGTATCAATATCAATAAGCTAGACCCATGCTTCGAGTTGTTTCATGCCATAAATAAACTCGAACACTCAAGAAATCCGTTGGGCAGGCGGATTCACATCTCTTACAACCAACACAGTCCTCTGTTCTTGGAGCAGAAGCAATTTGCTTAGCTTTACATCCGTCCCAAGGTATCATTTCTAATACATCTGTGGGGCAGGCGCGGACACATTGAGTACACCCTATACATGTATCATAAATCTTTACTGAATGTGACATTGGATCTATCCATTTTTGAACTCATAAATTTTCGATCTAGTCAATTTGGAAATGAATCATATATTTAAACACCAGATGAATCAATTATTTACCAGAATTTTGATAATCAATCCACTTCTGGATCAACTCCTAATAGGGAAGGGAACAAAGGTACTTTGATTTCTTACGTTTTCACAAACATGATCGAGGTTTCGACGTATTATATATGCTAAGTCGAATTGATGAATATTATGATTTCAAAATACTACTTATTCAACAAAGTCGATTGATTGATACGAGTCGATTTTCTGTTACGATAAATTGACGAAACAATAGCTGATCCAATAGCTGCTTCAGCGGCTGCAATAGCTATAACAAAAATTGAGAAAATATCTCCTTTTAATTGCCGACTATCAAAAAAATCAGAAAATGTTACGAAATTTAGATTAACTGCATTTAGTATAAGTTCAAGACACATCAGGGCCCGAACCATATTTCGGCTCGTGATCAATCCATAGATACCGATAGAAAATAAATAGGCACTCAAAACAAGTACATGCTCGAGCATCATTGACCAACTCCGTACCAATTTCGATTCATTTCAATATGAACAATAATTCGAGTGATTCGATTGCTTAGAATATAATTCGAATAAAACAAGTACGGAACAAAAGAAGATATTATAGATCGAATAGAACGAATACTAAAATTTCGATTTTATACATGAACAGTATTCAAATACAATTGCAGGGAAATGCATGTGATAACACATAAAAAAGTTGAATTTGAATTTCTGTTGCTAGTTAGAAAGATTTTTTACTGACGAGCCACGGCAATTGCACCTATCAAAGCAACTAAAAGAATTATCGAAATCAGCTCAAATGGAAGAAAAAAGTCTGTTGATAAATGAATTCCAATTTGTTGACTATTACTTATCAAATCTTGTTCTATAATCTGGTTCGATCGTGTAGTCCAAATAATCCCATACCACGACGTATCTAGAATAATAGTGATTAGCGAAAAAAAAATACTTGTACAAACTAGGGACGTAACCCCATCCCCAATAGTCCAAAGATGAAACTGAAAATCTTTGTAATAGTCTGAACCATTCATGAACATTACAGCAAATATGATTAAAACATTTACAGCTCCCACGTAAATAAGAAGCTGTGCAGCAGCTACAAAATGGGAATTTGATAGAATATAGAATAAGGATATACAAACAAGAACCAATCCCAATGAAAAGGCAGAATAAATTGGGTTGGTAAGTAATACCACTCCCAGACCTCCTATTATAAGACCCGATCCCAGAAAAACTAAAAGAAAATCATGTATTGGTCCAGGCAAATCCATTATATTAAAATAAGAGATAAATAAATCGAAATATTTTTCATGACCTTATTGAACCGACCAGGAAAATTTGTTTTATGACACCTTATCAATTGAATTTAATTCTAATCGAATAGGTGTGAATTGATGCGGGTACAGTTATTCGATCAATTTCGTTCTTTTCTTTATTCGAAATGTCAGTTTGAAACTGAAAATATATATTTCGATATATTTAAGTATATGGATATATTAATAGACTTTCAATACAAATTGAATCATACTTCTCATCACCCAACCAATAGTTGGGATTTGTAATTATTGACCAAACAAAGAGAAAGACCTTATCCCCTTCTACCAAAATGAAACCTTAGTAATTTGCAATTAGGAATTACTCTTTAATCAAGAGAGGGGTTTACCCATTTTTTCTTTGAGGTGAATTCAAAACAGTTCGAATTGTAAAATCGTCAATTACTGACATTGGTAAACGACCTAAAGCAATTTGATTATAATTCAAGTCGTGCCGGTCGTACGTAGCAAGTTCATATTCTTCAGTCATTGATAAACAATTTGTTGGACAATACTCAACACAGTTACCACAAAAAATACAAATTCCAAAATCAATACTGTAATTAAACAACCGCTTCTTTCGAATATCTGTTTCCAATTTCCAATCAACAACAGGCAGATCTATAGGACATACACGAACACATACTTCACAAGCAATACATTTATCAAATTCAAAATGGATTCGCCCGCGGAAACGCTCTGATGTGATTAATTTTTCATAAGGATATTGAATAGTTACAGGTAAACGATTTGCTTGGGATAAGGTAATCATAAAACTTTGACCAATGTACCTTGCAGCTCGTACTGTTTGTTGACCATAATTCATGAACCCAGTTACCATAGGGAACATATCGTGAATATTTATGAATAATTTGATTTTCTTTCTTTCTCTTGTTTGAGACAAGTCGTAAATATAGTATAACTTTTTCCTTACAGTGAAAAGAGTTGGGAAGAAGTTGTTAATAATAGATTACCGAGAGAAATAGGTAAAAGAAATTTCCAGCCAAGATTTAAGAGTTGGTCCATTCTTAATCTAGGTAACGTCCATCTTGTTGTGATAGGAATGAACAAGAACAAATAAGTTTTAGCTAATGTAATAAAGATACCAATTGTCGTTCCAAGGATTCCATCCGTTTTATTTATTTCAAATAACTCAGGAACAAATATGTACGGAATCGAAAGATTCCAACCACCCAAGTAAAGAACTGTTACAAATAATGAGGAAACTAATAGATTTAGATAGGAAGCAACGTAAAATAAACCAAATCGGATCCCTGAATATTCGGTTTGATAACCGGCTACTAATTCTTCTTCTGCTTCTGGCAAATCAAAAGGTAATCTCTCGCATTCTGCTAGGGAAGAAATTAGAAAAACGATAAACCCTATAGGTTGACGCCACAAATTCCACCCCCAAAAACCATATTTTGACTGCGCCCCAACTATATCAACCGTACTTGAACTGTTAGATAATCATAGTCGGTGATAACATTACTGTTCTCATCGCTATTCCAAAACCGTACATGAGATTTTCACCTCATACGGCTCCTCAAGGCCACAAATAAATGTAAGGACCGGACAGGTATTAGTTATCTTGCTATTTTTATAGGATAGATAGAGTCAAAATCTATCGTAAGGTCCCCAATTATGCCAATGGAATTCTGTCTGCTATAAGAATAAATACAAAAAAGAGTATTTCTGAATTGATCTCATCCTTTACGAATTTCCATTTTTCTTTTTTGAGTAATAACTTAATCAATCCTTCAATAAAATACTCCTTTTATAAATATCAATAGATATTTCAACCCATCATTTTCTTTTCGATTACGAAAAAGAAGTAGACATTACATTAGTTCATGAATCATGACACGAATTTTCATATGAAAGAAAGAATAAAAAGATCACTTTTTTTTATAGTGGAATTGTATTTTTTTTTCGATTTTTTTTGTTCCTGTTCTTCGTTCTGACAAAAAAGGTGCTTAAAAAAAGTAAAGGATTATTTCGTTCCTGATAGTCATTTCTTTAATCGGTGGATAGGAGCATACTCTGGATCGGAATTTTGGGGAGTACTGCCTGATCATTTCTACCAACTTAAAGCCCCAATTAGTATTCTTTTTATGTTATGCAGAAGTATCCTTTATAGCTAATTTACATAATCTCCATTACTAATCCTTTGTGTGTATTTTGGTGTTCCTTACTATCCACCCATCTTTTTTTCAATCCCCCGTTTCGTAATATATGTATTGTAATACATACAAACAATAGTGAAAACTCCATACGGTTGATCCTTTGCGCCCGCTTCAAGTCCGGATGACCAATCAACCAATCTTGGGGTAAAGGGCTTCCTTCTTTTACGTTTGTTTACTTCTGTTTAACTCTTGTACATAGGAAATGAGACTCAATCCATTTTTACTGCGAATTTAGAAGTTGTTTTCTTTCACTCATATATAACTACCTAATTTATTTTATTAACCTAAAGAATAAATAAATGAATAAAAAAATGAAGATATCGATTCAATTTCTTTTTTTTCTAGAACGAAAAGAATAGGAAAAAGAAAAGCTTATGTTTTAGCGAATCGCACGTAGAGATATTGATAAAACACATAAAGTTAATGGTATTTCATAACTAATTGATTGAGCAGCAGCTCGCAGACCACCTAAAAAGGAATATTTATTATTTGATCCATATCCTGACATAAGAAGTCCAATAGGAGCAATACTTGAAATGGCAATCCATAAAAAAATACCGATATTGAGATCCGCTAAAACAAGGCGATAACTAAAAGGAATTACTGAATAACTTAGTAGAATTGATATGACTGCTATAGATGGTCCAATACTGAATAAACGAGTATTTCCTCTAGATGGAAGAAGATTCTCTTTGAAAAGTAATTTTGTACCATCGGCTAAAGCTTGAAGAATTCCCAAAGGGCTGGCGTATTCAGGCCCAATACGTTGTTGTATTCCTGCAGATATTTCTCTTTCTAACCACACAATTACCAGTACACCTATTGTGATTCCTAATACAGGAGTAAAAATAGGGACAAACATCCATATGATCCCATAGACCTCTTTTAAGGATTCCAATCTGGAAAAAGAATTGATATCTTGTACTTCTGTTGTATCAATTATCATTTCAACGATCAACTTCTCCCATAATGATATCTATACTACCTAGTATCGTCATAATATCAGCCAATTTCATTCTTTTAACTAACTGAGGAAGAATTTGCAAATTGATAAAACCCGGAGGGCGAATTTTCCATCTCCAAGGAAAACCGCTTTGATCTCCTATCAGAAAAATTCCCAATTCTCCTTTTGGGGCTTCAACTCTCACATAAAGTTCTTGTTTCGGCAATTCAAAAGTAGGAGAGGGCTTTTTACTAATGAATCGATCTTCAAAGTCATTCCATTCTGGATCGCTTTCTCTATCAAAGCATCGGATTTCTAAATTCTCATAGGGCCCTCCCGGAATTCCTTCTAAAGCCTGTTGAATAATTTTTATGGATTCCGTCATTTCGCCCATTCGGACTAAATAACGGGCTAGTGAATCTCCTTCTTTTTGCCACTGGACTTCCCAATCAAATTCGTCGTAACACTCATAATGATCAACTTTACGAAGATCCCATTCTAGTCCAGACGCTCGTAGCATTGGTCCTGACAAACCCCAATTTATTGCTTCTTCTCCACCAATAATGCCCACGCCTTCAACTCGTTCTAAAAAAATAGGGTTTCGTGTAATAAGTTTTTGATATTCAACAACCCCTGTTAAAAAATAATCGCAGAAATCCAAACATTTATCTACCCAACCATGAGGTAAATCAGCCGCTATTCCTCCAATACGAAAATAATTATGCATCATTCTCATACCGGTGGCAGCTTCGAATAGATCATATACTAATTCTCTTTCTCTGAAAATATAGAAGAAAGGAGTCTGTGCACCAATATCTGCCATAAAAGGGCCAAGCCATAACAGATGAGAAGCTATACGACTCAACTCCAACATAATTACTCTGATATAGCTGGCCCTTTTAGGTACTTGAATATTTCCCAGCTGTTCTGGTCCATTTACAGTTATTGCTTCTGTGAACATAGTCGCTAAATAATCCCAACGTGTTACATACGGCAGATATTGGATAATTGTTCGGTTTTCCGCAATTTTTTCCATCCCTCTGTGTAAATAACCCAATATTGGTTCACAGTCAATAACATCTTCACCATCTAGAGTAACGATGAGACGAAGAACGCCGTGCATTGATGGGTGGTGAGGTCCCATATTGACTACCATAAAGTCTTTTCCTGTAGCTAGTATACTCATATGTTTTTCCTCGATTCATTCTTACATGAATTGTTGAAAACGAAAAGAAGTTCATCAAGATTCAAAATGTAATAGATCAAATAATTCAAAATTGTTTGTCAATCAAATTAACGATTTTTTGACTCCCGAATATTCAACTGACTAATTAATTCTTTATAACGTACTCTATTTTTCTTTGACAAATAAGATAGTAGCCGTTGGCGTTTTTCCAGAATTTTCCGTAGACCCCTCTGAGATAAATAGTCCTTTCTGTGCAATTCCAAATGTGAAGTAAGTCTTCGTATCTTATTCGTGAAATTGAATACTTGAAATTCAACAGACCCGCAGTTTTCTTCTTTTTTTTCTTGAAAAATAACTGAGATGAATGAATTTTTTACCATAAAACGCAATCCTCTCTCTCCCCCTTTTTGAATATTAATTTTACTGATCAGTAATAATAATGCTAGTCATTTGGCTTTGATATACACAATAATCTTAAGTTCGTTATCAACTTCCTATAACTATAAAATCAAGCAATAATTGATTCACATTGCAATTTGATTCGGCAATTTGATTCGGGATCAAAAAGGATAGTCTATTTGTGAAAAAGAGAAAAATTGAGACCTAAAAAAAAGATTCTGTTGATTCTTTATAGATTCATTTATAGATCTAATTGATATGTATATCACTAAATTCGTATCATGTATCAGAATGGAATGGAAGATAAGGCATGTGTGCATCTCTTTGTTTTCATATACCAGACACGGTACGTGATAGATAGGAAAAACATAGTATTAATACGCACTTTTCAATCGTGGGTACATCTGTATCCTTACCATACTGAAACGACTGCCATTATTGGTATTAAACCAATAGCGATTCATACAAACTAAATCTTCGAATCGATAATTGGGCCAAAGAAAGAACTTTAAGTTAATTAGTTTCGTTTTTTCCCTAGCAAGATCTTTTCTTTTATCCAAAACGTAACCGCTGCCATTTACATTTTTAATAGAAAATACCGGATTTCTATGCATACCATTTCGATTTGTCGAATTGAAACAAATTAGAGTTCTCAATTCTCTACGACGTTTAGGGAATAAAATATTTTCAGGAACAAGCAAATCATAATGATTTTTGTCTCTATTTCCAGCCATTCTTTGATATCTTGGAATGGATTCATCAAATTTTTTTTTATTAAGATAGTCTTTTTCTCGGTATCTTTTATTAAATTTGCACTTATTCTTATCAACCAATGAAATACCTATGGTTTGATATAGAAAAAATTGTCCATCATTTTTTACAGACAGCCGAAGCGGTTCGATAATCAATATTCCCCTTTTCATCAATTCTGTAAGAGTGAAATCCTTCTCAACCATCAAAATATTCAGACCCAATTCTCCCCTTTGAATGGAATATATAGCAACTTCTCTTGGATTTCTCAGTCGAAGCAGGAGACCATATATTTTGATATTATTAGTTATTTTTGGATTGAAAAGGTCATACCATCTCAACTGAAAACACAAATGTTTTTTTCGTAATAAATAAAGTTGCGTTTGTGTGTTGCTCTTGTAATGTTCTCTTTCTGTAATTCGCTTGTATTGCTTTTTATTCTTAAGTTTTTTTATGTTCGTTTGTGTGTGTTTTTCTTGTATTTTTTTTTTTTTTTTTTTCATGTCCGATCCTGCATATTTTTCTTCAACATCTTTTCTAGGATTCCCTTGGCCTGCGGGGTCTTTTTCTTCTTGGCTTCCATTCTCAAATTCAAGATATTTTTTTTGATTCGATGATATAAAAAGATCTCCCTTTTTCTTTCCAGTTATGTTTTTATTGCCATTTGCATTTCCATTAAAATTGAAAAGAAGTAATTTGATTGGTATGATCCACGGTTTCATTTTATATGCATTAAAAAGTAGCACAAATTCTGGGAAGAACCAAACCCACGGATTTGATATAGGACTACTGAGTATTTCATCATTCATTCTCCTCCAATCAACCCCGAATTCAATATCAACCTTATTTCTAATACAAAATCTCCAATCAAAATATTTTCTATCCGGAATTTGCTCGATATCCATAATATCGTCTTCGTCTAGATAATTATTGATAGGGATACCTCCCATCATACCAAATAATTTACCTTTCTCTGTCTTGTAATTATCAAAAAATTCTTCTTTTTTCTTTACTTGGAATAGGGATCTATGAATATACGTGTCTTTCTTATCTTCATAATTAATAAATTTATATGATAAAAGATCATACCTATAAAGTTTTTTAAAATTTGATTTTTGATTCCGTAACGAGTCTTTTTCAAAAAGATTTTTTTTTTCGTAATTAGTTAATCCGTTTTTTTCATATGGATCCCGTTTGTTTAAATCTTTATTTTGAGTCATACAGTGTTGATTGGCTCTATTTCGCCATTTTTGTGGTACTAATCTAGCCCATCTAATCCGAGATAAATCGTATTGATATTGATAATGACCCCTTAACCAGGCTTTCCATTCATTCATTCCAAAATTCCAAAAAGGTTTATGTTTATGTCGTAGTTCGTAATAAAATATTCCTTGTTTTTCAAAATCATCTTTTATTTCATTCTTAAGAAAAAGAGATGTTCCGTGATATTGAAGGGCAGATCTGAAATTCGAAAGGTTAATAACTTGGGTTTGTGATAATTTGTAAAATACATATGCTTGTGATTGGGAGAAAGAAGATAAATCACAAAAAATCTTTGAATTCTTATTATTATTACTAATCTTAGAAAGTGGTTTTTTTGTAGTTGAAATAAAGTGAATTCTATTTTGATTTGTTTTATTAATTTTTTCCTGATTTGCTTCATTATTGTAGACGTTTTTATCAAAAAAATATTTTTTATTGATTCTTGGAATATTAAGGATAGATAGAAAAATATTTATGTATACCCTTTCGATGAAAAATTTTATAAAAAAATATGATTTACGGATTAATCGAGTACTTCTTCTTTTTAATATCTGCCAAATCTTTTTTGATGATTCGAATATTTTAGCACGATAACTTGGTTTGTTAGAACGAATATTGATTTCTTGAGCTAGCAATACTTTTTTCTGATCTTTTGTAATTTTTTCTATTTGTTTTCTGATTCTATTTGTTCTATTAGTCAGATCTTTCCGTTTTGTTTCTGTCAGTGAGAAATTTGTCCAATTCATAGATCGAATTTGAATAGACGATTCGTGAATCGTCTGAATTAAATTGATTATAGAATCTTTTAATTCATCGATTTCACCCAAGTCATCTATTTCTCTCAATCTAACTAGGTTGTTTTTTGAAAGTTCTTTTATTCTTCTTTTTAGAAATAGAATACTTTTAATGGCACATTCATTTGTTTCTTTTGTGACTTTTCGAAAAGATTTTGTTCTTGTTCTTTCTTTTAAAAATTTTAAAACTATAAAAGGCGTAGTTCGAATTTGTGTTTTGAATTCTTTAAAAATTGGTTCAAAAAACGAATGTCGTTTTAGGGGTGGACCAAAAGGCACTTCAGTTTCCCTTCCCAAAACTGTTAAAAAACAAGAATCATTTTCTTGTGCTTTTATTGTATCTTTATGAGGGGATTGTAGCTTAGATCTGTGCCAGGGTTTCAGACGAAAAGGAAAAAAGATCTTTATCTGAATACCTTCTGTTAACCAGTTTTTCGGAAATTCTGTTTCGGATAATGGAACACCATCATAGGTGCATTTAATATGCATTTCCCTATTCAAATCTTTGAAATCCTCGGACCACTCGGCAACTTGAAATAATAGTATGCGGGCGATATTTTTAGCTATTATCAATGAAGGGAATATAATATATTTTCTAAGAATCGATTGAGTTAATAACAAAAAACTTCTTAGTGCTTGAGAAAATAGAAAATTATCCCAGGCTTCTGCTGTTTCGCTCCGTGCTCTTTCGTTCTCTCTGTATCTTTCTTTTTTTTTCTTTTCGTTTGTATAATCAGAACGTTTTTGGTCTTTTTTTTTCCACATCC